TTCAGCCCCGTAGCGCCTTGTACTCCTTCAGCCCCGTAGGGTATGATGTAAGACAGGGCATATGTGCATCTGGTTGCTTGCATATAACATTTATGGTACAGAATATATAGGAAAAATTTACCACCACCGAATTTTGAATCGTGGATACAGATATAGCCTTAACATACTGAAACGGCTGCCATTACTGGTATCAAACCAATAGCGATTCATACAAGCTAAATCTTCTAATCGAAAATTAGGCCAAAGAAAGAACTTGAGTTTAATGAATTCATTTTTCTCTCTATCAAGGTCTTTACTTTCATCCAAAAATTGACCCCGGCTTTTTATTTTGTTCTCCTTGGAAAATACTCTATTGTTATCCACACCATTCCTATTCTTGAAATTGAAATTTAAAGAATTGAGAATTCTCAATTCTCTACGACGTCTAGACGAGAAAATCATTTCAGGAACAAGCAAATCCAAATTCTCCTTAGTTTCTAGCTTCATCTTATGATCCAATGAAATCTTTATGGCTTGATACAGAATCAATTGTTCGCGATTTTTTATAAACGGATGGGCGTAGGGTTTGAAAACCATTACCCCCTTCTGTAGCCAGCGTCGTTGACGTGAACTCCTCGGGTACGGAAATACCGTATTGTCCACAGTCAGTATATGTGCCTTCCAAAAGTTGAAAAGGACTTTTCTTTTTCTCTTTTTTATTTTTGATTCCCTGAACACAGTAGCTAACCTCCTACGCCTGTAAAACTGCAATCTATTGATATTGATCTGATGCCAATAAACCAAAAACTCTTCTTTCCTCCCTGTCCGTTTAGAAAGGAGTTCTTCCTTTCTTTGTCTCAACATTTTTTCATAAGCGTTTGTAAAAGCCTCTTGGATGTCACCTTCTTGCTCTTCACTCTGATTTTCTAAGTCTGCCCTAAGAAAAAGAATTTTTTGTTCTTTCTTTTCTTTTTTGAATTCTTTCTTTTCTTTTTCTTTCTTTTCTTTTTCTTTCTTTTCTTTTTTGAATTCTTTCAGTTCTTCTGCACTCATAAGTTGGGTGCTTAGGGTCAAATTTTGAAAAAGTAGTTCGCTTGGGCTAATCCACGGTCGATTAGAATATCTATCCGAAGGTTCCATAACTTGTCGGACGAACCAATCCTCATCACTCGAATTCACTAGGGGTAGGTCTAAGTCTTCATTCATTCCCATCCAATTCAAAAAACTGTTTTTGTCTCTTTTTTCATTGGTGGGCGGCTCGATTTTTCTTTGTATCGGAATCCGACATCTCTCCTGAAGTGATGGATAAGGCTCCATGCAAATCTCATTAGTTTTTTTCTCCACAAAGCTATCTATCGCGGCCACTAAATCGACTCCAAAAATAGGACCCGGGAACCGTCGCTCAGGTTGAGAATTCAGATAATACTTGAAAAACATCCCCTCTGGTATAGCACATAATTCATCTTTCTGTTTAGAAATATAGGAGTCCTTCTTAGTTTCAGACGAAAGAAATTTATAGGCTAAAAGATCATATCTATAGTTTTTTTCCAACTTATTTTTTTGTTTTTTTAATGAATCTACATTTTGTTCTTTCTTTTTAGGCCTATTTTGTTCTTTCTTTTTAGGCCTATGGCGATTGAAATAATTGAAATGAGCTTTGAATTTAGACCATTTTAATTGAGCTTTTTTTTTATACCATTTGAATTCCGCTTTTAAGTTAGACCATTTTAATTGAGCTTTTAAGTTAGACCATCTCCTCTTAGATAAAGTGTAGTGAGAATGACCTCTTAACCAGTTTTTCCATGGATTCGTTCGAAAATTTCGAAGTTTCTTATTCTTTAATTCGGTCTTATTCTTTAATTCGGAATGAAAGATTCCTTGTCTTTCAAAAGACTCCTTTATTGCAGTCTTAAGAAAAAAAGACGTTCCGCGATATTGAAGAACAGATCTTAACTTATCACTAACTTGGCTTTGTGATAATTTGTAAAATACATAGGCTTGTGACAGGGAAGATAAATCTGGCGAGTCAAAAAATTTCCAAAAATCCTTACCCAAACGAAGTCTTTTTTTATTTTTTTCAGTATTGTCAATAATTTTGTTTATGAAACAGAGAACGAGATCTAGGCATATTTGGTCTATTTTTTCAATCAAACATTTTTGAAAATAATGAAATTTATTTATTAATCGAACCTTCCTTCTTTTGAAAATTTTCCAAAGATTTTTTGGTGATTCTTCTTTATTTAGTCCGGAAGTGACTTTGATTTTTTCTTTTCTAATTATTTCTATTTGCTTGTTTATTGTGTTTGTTCTATCAATCATATTTTCGATTTGTTCTTCAAAATTTGGCAAAGCTGTAGATTGAATTTGACTAAATGATTCCTGAATTATCTCATTGCTGATTATAGAATCTTTTTCTTTTTTAGTTTCACTCGATTCATCTACTCTCACCATTTTTTTGGAAACTTGAATCTTTTTGATAAGCCGTTTTATGTTTTTTATAGCTCGTTTTCTTAGAACCTGGATCCATTTTCTTAGAACCTGGATCCATTTTATTAGAACCTTGATCCATTTTATTAGAACCTTGATCCATTTTCTTAGAACCTTGATACATTTTCTTAGAACTAGAAAATAGCTAATTGAGCTTCTTAGGAAGATCCAAAATGTTTCACCTATTGGCTTTAGTTCGTTCAAAATGGGCGCAAAAAAACGTTCCAAGGACCGTTCCTCTACCGCATCACCAAACGGAAAGCTAGCTAGTCCCCACTCTAAAGGCATTAGATAAAGAGAGTCCATCTTGCTTACTTTTTCGGCATCATACGGTGTGTGCCAAGCTTTCAAAGAAAAAGGATGTAAAACTTTGATCTGAAAACCGTCCTCGAACCAATACTCCGGCCAATTCATCCACGGTGTTGCCCCGGGTATAGCATTACCGTTATTGTCGGTTACTATATGAACCTCGTTTTGCCAGTCCTCGAAATCCACAAACCACTCGGTCTTTTGCAATAATAAGAACCGTAAACTATTTTTCACGATTATCAATAAAGGCAATCTAACATATTTTCTCAAAGTTCGTTGCAAAAATAAGAAATAAGTTCGTATTCCGAGCCCATTGTCAACGTTACTCTCCCATTCGTCGATTGCCGCCCACTGTTTATACTCTTTAGCTGCATCCGATAGCTGCGTGTCCTCTTGCTTCCTCTCATTTCTCCACATCGGGAATTTTAGGAATTTTAGGGTTTTTATACCTGCACTTCTTATACTTCTTGTCAGTCTTTCCCCTTCTTTCCTTTCTTTCCCTTTTTCCCTTTTTTTCCTTTCTTTCCCTTTTTCCCTTTTTTCCTTTCTTTCCCTTTTCCCTTTTTTCCTTTCTTTCCTTTCTTTTTCGTCTCTCTTCCTTTTTGTTTTTGCAAGGGGGCCTTTTTTGCTTATTTTGATTTTCAAGTTATCTATCAATTTTTGAACAAGGGCCTTCACTTGGCTAAATTTGAAATAAATATCCAGTCTACTTGTTGTGAAGTGATAAAAAAGAGGGGAATGAAAAAAAGGTTCAACCCATCTTAAAGCAATGCGTTTACGCCGTTGGGCGCGCATAGAACCTTTGATTAGACCCGGACGATAATTGTCCCAGTTCGAAAACTCGTATTTAATAATCTCCTTTCTTTCCTTTTTGGTTAAGCGATGGAAAAGCTCATCAGTATTCAGAATATCTTTCTCAATCTCCTCATCCGTTTTTTCAGTCTTATCCTTTTTTTTAGTCTTTTGATCAATCTCATTCTCCGTTTTTTTAGTCTTTTGATCAATCTCATTCTCCGTTTTTTCAGTCTTTTGATCAATCTCATTCTCCGTTTTTTCAGTCTTTTGATCAATCTCATTCTCCGTTTTTTCAGTCTTTTGATCAATCTCATTCTCCGTTTTTTCAGTCTTTTGATCAATCTCATTCTCCGTTTTTTCCGTTTTTTCATCTTTTTGAGTACCTTTCCTCTTCTTCCTCTTCCTCTTCGACCTTCTTTTCTTCTCACTTAGACTAAAGTCTTTAATTTTGTATGATAAAATCTCATAGTCATTTTCCTTCTTATCGTCCAGCCTCTTAGGAGCGGTTACAGTACTGAATCCTACCTCCTTCTGCAGCTCGCTGATTAATAGAAAGCGCCATCGAGGGACTTTTTTACTAATTTTGTGATCCAAATACAATTTTTGAAGCAGACCGTAGTTTCTTAGCTCTTTCTCATTTTTTTCTTGCTCGTTCCAATCAACTCTTCCGTCCCTTTTACCATGAAATAATTTGGCCAAAGGATTAGAAAAAATTTTGCTTTTTGCTAGTCGTTGAAATAATTTGGCCAAAGGATTAGAAAAAAATTTGCTTTTTGCTAGTCGTTTTTGTCTTTCTAGTAGCCCGAACGTTCTCAGTTCATATTTTTGGGAATGCGGAAGGAAACCTGGAAGAAGGGTATCAATCATGCGATTTATCTCAACGAGTTTTCTAACTCTAGGTACGTAAGGTTGAATAATCTCTCTTTCACGAGATTGAGAGGTTTCGCCGTTTTTTCTTCCACGAGATTTGAAAATGGGCCTCTTTTTTCTCCTACGAGCTTGGGATTTGAAAGTTTGACTAGTTTTTCTCCCACGAGCTTGATATTTTAAATATTTACCATATAAACGCCTTGCAATCTTTTTTCTTCTCCGAGGTTGATTTCTTTTCTTCGATGCATTCTCGAGGGACTCACAACAGGACTCAAAAAAGTTAAGAACTGGATTCATTGGGGTTACACTACTTTCGCCTGGAATAACAATTTTAGTAGTTTCGCCTAGTTGAATCGGTTCGCTTGTTTGGATTGGAATTGGACTTTTTTCGATTGGAATTGGACTTTTTTCGATTGGAATTGGACTTTTTTTGATTGAAATTGGAGCAGTGGCAACCTCGGGTGTGTTCAAGTCCAGAGAGGACTTCACCTCTTTGATTCTTCCACGATGGGGCCCATTCAAAAAAGGATCATACTTTGTTGGTAGGCAAATTTTGATAGTTTTATCCGTACAAACCCGAGTCCTTTTGTCGAGTATATCTCGAAAAAGAAATCCCGTGTCTAGAGCCTCCATTCTCTTTTTTAACTCATTATTTAAGTTTGTTTTTTTTTCTTTGTTATTATTAAGCCAATTTTTATCTAGTTCATCAAAGGAGGGTCTTTCTACTGTGGATGAAGATATCCCGATCCTTTTCATCATTTCCTTGAAAAAAGACAAAGCAGGAAGATATGTAAAAGCTATTCTTTCTTTTCCATCGCTTCGGCATGTATCAAAAAAATATTGTGAGGTGCCCTCTTGTACAGCCCCCATAAACAACTGATTTCTTATGTATCGTAATGGACGATCCCATCGGTTAGGCTCGAAAAATGACATCGCAGTTGCTTCAAACGAGTCGTCGGAGTCAGTGAATTTGTCTTCAACTTTCACTTTATTCAGACCCACATCCCGAGACACCGACTTGTCGGGTTCAGTGAATTCGCCTTCAACTTTCACTTTATTCAGACCCACATCCCGAGACACCGACTTGTCGGGTTCAGTGAATTCGCCTTCAACTTTCACTTCTTCAACTTTCAGTTCATTCGGATCCACATCCCGATACACCGACTCGTCGGGGTCAGTGAATCTGCGTTCAACAACTTCATTCAGATCCACATCCCCATAGACTCCCCATAAATTCAAAGAGTTAGGGTTAGGTACCAATTTTTTGAATTCCCTTTTGAATTCCCTTTTGAATTCCCTTTGTTTTATTTTGTTTTTCGTCATCGGATTATTCACCAACCCGCTGAACGCGTAAGACTTTTCGATTTGTCTCGTTAGATGGGAGGGTTGGAGTGTTCTTTCGACGGTGCTCTTGAGTTTATACGTTACCATGGGTATCGGCATTCGAGTTGCATAGACGACCGAGGTAATATATAAGAAAATAGTAATTACCCGACCGGTGTTTCGCAGTAGCTCTACTAACACCAAGTATTGCACTTCTGACACAAACCACTCACAGTCTCGCACAAGTAACGTAAAGTCGTCCCCAAGGTGTTTAGCAAGGTACTGATAAATCTTAGTACTGTACTTATTCCAGTACTTAAGAAATTCTGACACACGTTGGGCCAAAAAGGCCGTAAATGCTTCCCCAAGGTACTTAGTAATGGACTTATTCCATTTTGACACAAGTTGGTTCTGAGCGCTCCTCAAACGATATTTGTATATCCAAGCGAATAATCTTTGTAAGAATAAAAGTAAACAAATTTGACCAATTGACCAACCAACAAAACTACCCGTTAGAAAATCCAGCTTGTTCTTGCATCGAAACAGATAAATGTGGCCTAATCTGGCTGACAGTGAACTTGGTAAAATAATCTGGTTGGATAATTGAAAAATGAAACTATTCAGGAAAATGCTGAAAGTGCTGCTGGTACTGATACTAAACGAGGGATGGAAATTGTCAAACAAAAACGAAATCACAAGGTAGGGTAGAAAGAAAGCCGTTATTGCGTGCGGTATACACAATAATCGATGGAGAGGCGCATTATAAATCGATAGGAACCTCACGAGCTGTCCCAGAATCAAACCAGTTATTGCTGCTACCTTCTTCTCAGGCTCTTCGACGAGAAGGAAAAAATAAGAAGGTCTAATCGAGAATACAGTTATCAGCCCACAGGCTAGGCCCACGAAAGCTGCCGAATTCAGTATCTTTAAGAAAACTGTGAATAATGGTTGAAAGCTCATATTTTCCTCCTATAAATATATTGGTTGTTTTGCGGATGTTGCAAAAAAAAGTGTACTGGACAATTTCGAAGGTTCGTTATTGAGAACATTAGAGAATGAAAAATCATGCGTTTTTAAATCTATCTGACTAAAATTTCGAAAGAAAATAGAATTCTTACTATAAGAGATTTTTCTAGTTTTACATAATAGGCAACCTAGGTATTTCTTCATATTTTCTTTCAATTATTCTTTTTCCTCTTCGTAGTCTATTAATAACAAAACGGGTTTCCAATGGACAAAGTCAAAATTCCAACGGCTTTGGCTACTATAACCTTCCCGACCACGATTTTTTCTTTTTTCTAGTCATTTCACCTCGAAATACGAAATTGTATTCTACTAGGTATGAAACTAAGAAATAGAAATTCTAACGAAATAGTGGATTCCATCGTTTCTATGGTTACTTCTTAAACGGTGAGGTCTTCTCTATACACCGGAGCCTTTCACTTTATTTAATGAATATTATTGGTAACTTGTATAGTTCACATTCTTTGGCTCTACCCATGAATTTTCCAGTAACTAGGCCTTTCACAACGAGATCTACATATACAGTAACGGTATTTCATTTTGAGGATTGGCTGGGTAGCTGACCCTCTTAGTCCGTTCTTGCAAGAGGGCGGTCTGTTTTTCAATTTTAACCAAGATTTCCTCCGCTTAATGGATAACCATTTGCTACCAATGGAGAATTCTTAAATTGAGGTGATTGGATTGACACCAATGGAAACCATAAATTTCATACACAATGAAAGGCATAGGAGCAATGATACTGGAAAATTTTTCTCTTTCCTTTGTTCTAGCTGATGATCTGAACGAGTCGCACATACAACCTAGTACACGTTCCTCGACGTTGAGGGCATCTCTTAAGAGCGGGGGATTTTGTGACATTTCTGATTGGCTGTCTTGTATTTCTAATGAGTTGGTTAATAGTTGGCATGTTGAATCATATACATAATAGTAGGGTTTAGATTTATCCTAACCGGATTCCTCCTATACCGGAGTCCTCTTATTAAAGGCGGTCAGTAGGGGTAATCTCAAATCATGGATTTCCTAGACCTCCCAGTCATCCGCTATAGAATCAACAATTCCATAAGTTCGGGCCTCTGTTGGTGTCATATAAGTATGTCTTTTCAGGTCGGCGATTCCCATCGCTATAGACCTGCGCGATCTTTGTGCATAATGGTCAAAGAGATTCACTAATGTATGGAATAAAGAAATAAACGACGTCATCTTTTATAAAAGAAAGAGAAAAGAATAAGAAGAAAATGTTTCTCAAAAAGCATTTACCTAAGTTTCGATTTTTTCAAACTCAAAATGGGTCATAGTTTCATTTTTCTCAAAAAGAACTTGCCTAAGTTTCCATTTTTGCAAACTCAAAAGAGGAGTCTATCATTATAGAAAATGGTTTGTTAGTATCGTTGTATACGGAATATTCTTTGATCTATTCGTCAGCCAATTCTCAAAAATGGAGGTTCGTTTCCATTTTCCCTCCGGGGGTCATAATAAAAGAAAGAGTTAATGATACACAATACACAGTAGGATACACCAAATGAAATTCGTCGATCTAAAAGTTTTCGCAAGCGTTCTTGGTCGAAAAATGTGAATGAACTATCCCGCTGAATTCAATTCCTTATACCAAATGACTTCTAAAAACATAGATTCACTAATGTATGGAATAAAGAAATCAACGACGTCATCTTTTGAGAAGGCAAAGAATTTTTGACCTTCGACGAAAAGGAATCTTCGTCGAAACTGAATCTGCTTCTTCTTCGAAAGAGCTTAGAACCCTTAGAAAAGACAGTAGGGTCTTCTAAAAGTCCTTCCGAAAGTGGAAGCAAAAATTTCAATCTCTTGTTCAGTTTGAAAGACAGATTTGTAAATAGAACAGTGCGCACAGCGCAAAGATTCGTCATTCCCTCTATTGCGATACTTCCGAAGACTCAACTCGATTCGCGGGGCCACTTGGGTAAGGAAGGACTGAACGTATTCCATAAATGGGCGACCAGCTGAATCGACTTCGGCGAATTCTGAGATTAGCAGCTCGAACAAGATTGGGAAAGTGCATCCATTGTAAGCCCTAGTTTGAAGGCGTAGAAATCTAGCTTCTAAAGACGTTGTGGAAGGATCGTCTCTCCTTTAGAATCCTGAGTAGATAAAGTGCCCCATTCTTATTGGGTATAGCCTAATCACCAATGGGTAATGGTTCATCTATGGAATAAATACACGATATTATCTTTTATTCGAAAGGCTTCTTCAGCTTTACCCAATTATATGCTTGACTATAATTCCCGGGAGTCAGTGCTATAGCCTGTTCCAATACTCAGCTTGATCGAACCAAGCCTCAGCAATTTCAGAATCTCTCTGTGGACTGGCCTTTTCTCCCCGGCCAGTATGGGTAATCTCAAATCATGAATTTCCTAGACCTCCCAGTCAGCCGCTACAGAATCAACAATTCCATAAGTTCGGGCCTCTGTTGGTGTCATATAAGTATATCTTTTCAGGTCGGCGATTACCATCGCTATAGACCTGCGCGATCTTTGTGCATAATGTCCTACGACGTAGTTACGTAATTTTGTCACTTCGTCTCCGTCCAGGCCTACGTCACTCGGGGTGCGATTCTTTGGAAAAGCACATTTTGGTTCATGAATCATTACCCTGATGATATAATAAAAGGTTCTTCTAGTTCGCCTGATAAAGGGAAGAGAAAAGAAAGAAAGAGAAAAGAATAAGAAGAAAAAAGATAGAATTGAACAACCGTACAGGCATCTTTTGTGCATTGCATACGGCTCTACAATCAAATTGATCCTTACCCTCTATCAAAGAAAGAGAAAAATAGGATCTATTAGACCTCGATCAGTAAATGATCAAATTACCACCCTTCCTTTTGTGGGAGGTCAAAACTACTATGATGGCTCCGTTGCTTTATATATGGATTTCTTTTTTGTCTATGATTAAGCAATCCCAAAGTTGCTTTTTTATTTGATTAAATAAACTAAGGAAAAAAGAATCTTTTTTTTCACTCGTTCATAACATAAATATTGTTACTAGATCTCCGGTGTGAAAGCAAAAATGTGACGCTGAACTGGACTCCCGATAGATAAAATCATAAATACCTTTTATCTCATACTACTCTCTCGATACATAATCTAATGCTTTGAAAAAACAATCAAAAACTTTCATATATCGAATTCAAAGTGCCATGCTATTATTACTTATATTACTTACTATTCATATTTCATATGGCGAAGGCATAGTCTTCTTTTTTATCTCAAATAAAACCTCATTGGCGCCAAACGTGAGGGAATGCTAGACGTTTGGGTTGTGATCCTCCGGACAGGATGAAAGCGGCCATTGAAGCGACTACTCCCATGCCTAGTGTATGTACATCTGGTCGCACCAGTCGGCTAACATCATGCACAGAGATTCCATACACTACTGATCCACCAGGAGAGTTGATAAATAAAAATTGTTCTTTGGTATTATCCTCTATATTGAGAAATACCATAAGACCCACAATTGTATTCGCGAGCTCCTTATCCAGGTCTTTGAATAAAAAAAGTGCTCTGTCTCGATAAAGTCGTTCGATTAGGGTCAAATTCTATTCCTTAGGAACCGTACAGGCGCCTTTTGACGCATACGGTTCCAAAATTTTGCGAAAAAAATCAATGTATAGATTCCAATCCCCTTTCGGATTTCATAGAATGCTCTTTCGGACTTCTCATTTTGATTCGATTTTCAAGAAAGACGAGTAAAGAATTAATGAAACTTATCGAATTCACTTTTCATTGATGTAGTCTTTCATCGAGATCCAATTCAAATCACGATGTCATTTGCTTGTTCCTAAATGGACCTCGTTAATCTGAATCTTTTTAGGTTTATACTCTACTCCGGGTAAAGATCCACCCGCTTTTGATTTGCACATATAGAACAAATACTCCCATTACCACTTCTTTTTTCTCAATTCAGGCATTTCGGCAAATATTCGAGGTCTTCATGCATATTACTCGATTGATTAACAGAACAGTTTCAGATCATTTCTATTTACAAATAAGATTTCTTTCTAACTAGGAATCCGTTTATGATATAAGGAGTAATGGTAGATAGATTACCAATTGGTTTTTTTAAACGGAGCCTGGATACTTCAATTTATTCGTCCAACCAAGCCAACCATAAATTATTCGAACGGCTAATAGGAATTTGAATGCCCCTAAAAAATGTATCTAATTGGACTTCACGCTCCAAATTTTGGATGATTCAATTAATCTTTCTTGGGCGAAATAGAGGATCTCTCAATCGGGGAGAGAACGGGGAAATCCCATATGAGCCAATATATCTGACAAGTCGCACTATAAGTCAACCCAAGGTTCCTCTTCCTCCTCTTCTTCCTCCTCTTCTTCTCCGTCTTTTTCCTTTTTTTTTTTTCTACTTTTTCTATTTCTTCTTCTTCATCTACTTCTTCTTCTTCATCTACTTCTTCTTCATCTACTTCTTCTTCATCTACTTCTTCTTCATCTACTTCTTTTTCTCCTTTTTTTTCTTCTTCGTCTATGAATTCTTTTTCTCGTGTGAGGCTTTTGTGGAATTTGAGTGATTTTGCGAGGAATCCTGTTTTAGGTTTCTTTTTATTATTTATTTCTTCTTCAGGTTCAAGTGGCATAGGTGGGACTTTCGGAACACCAACTGGCATAAAAAGACAAAATACAACGATCTTCACTTTGATGTGGAAACGTAAGAAGGGTTTTCTAGTTTTTCGAATATTGTCCTTTCTCAAAAATTCATAAAGAAAGACAGAATGAATAAGGTCAAATTATTCGAAATAGGCCCTTGGAATGATGAACCAGTACGGACATACTTGCTGCCTCAACCTTCCGGCATAAAAAGACAAAATACAACGATCTTCACTTTGATGTGGAAACGTAAGAAGGGTTTTCTAGTTTTTCGAATACAAGCAAAAACCCCAAAATACTTGTTGGAACGGATATGGAATCGAAAGTTGAAAACTTCTGAATTTCCAATTCAATCTTCGCTGAAGATACGAAGGAAGAAAAATCCGAAAGCTCTTCTTCGTGGTGATAATACCAAACTCTCAAGTCGGCTCAGTTGTCTTTATCTTGATCCTTACGGGCCTCTTGAATGCTCTCTTCCCTATTTTTTAGATGGAATGTGGCTTTTCTTAGTGCATTTCTTTAGTATTCATAGGAATTCTCTTGTTAAGACCCTCTGAATCCAGTAAAACCCCAGATTCATACTAGAACCGCGATGAGTTGATAAAAAGACTAAGCTAAGCCTAAAGATTCTCTGAGTAAGAACCATTAGATCATCACTTATTCTACGAAAGATAGAATGAACAAAAAGCCAAAGAAACCTTTGTCTTTGAGTCTAAATAAGTAGAAACGGGTCTTTGAACGAAGAAAAATATTTCGATTCTTAGATTCGAATTCTTTTCCAATTTTTGGGGTCCGGCCGCGAGGTCTGAATAGTAAGTATGAATCATAGTTCAAATAGTTCGTAATCTATTTTCTATATTGTCCTTTCTCAAAAATTCATAAAGAAAGACAGAATGAATAAGGTCAAATTATTCGAAATAGGCCCTTGGAATGATGAACCAGTACGGACACACTTGCTGCCTCAACCTTCCCATTGCGTATTCTTACTTATTGAGTATAGAATAAATCTGCTTATCCTTTTTCCTACGAACGGAATTGTTCCATTATTCCCAATAGAATAAAACAAAGATGAATAGT